CCTTCGAAGAAGACAAAGAAAGAGGGAGATTCCGTTGAGCTCTTAATAATCAGACTATTTTTTTCGTATAAATGCTAAAAAAAACGGACCGCTTTGCTAATGTTTCAAAAAACTACATTGTTTTTAGAATTTTTTTAGAAAATTAACTTCTCAGAATATTAGATGACACAATTACAATTCTCTATTTCTTAACTTAATAATATAATCTATTTAAAAGTTTATTAAAGAAGTGCTGTTTGTTCAAAAAATTTTCCTATAGTTTGTCCACCACTACTACACTACTTATTTTATGTAATAAACCTAAATAAAATAAGGGGAGAAACCTTGAAAAAAAAAAATGAAACTACAAATAGGAATCTTTGACGAATCAAGAATAATTATTATTTTGACATGGGTCAAAGACTCAGAAGACAAATAATCCTTCTTAGAATGCCTTGTTCCTCTCATTCGTTTTATACTTTAGTTTCGATTTTACGCTTATTTATACTAGACTATAGTTTAGTCTAATTTCATTCAGCCGATCGCATTTAAATCTCCCAATAGTGACATAATCATACTCCTTCGACTTTTATTGAAAAAACAATACGATCACTAGTAATGCGGTACAACTAATTTGAAATATATAATAGAAAAACAATATAAACAAGCAAAAGGCTTTTGATAATTTTTTTGGTCATACAGAATTACATAACAAAATTTCAACCAATAATTTGTTTCTTTTTATAACTTGGTATTGTGATAAATCCGGGGATCTAGAAATTCATTTCAGATAATTGAACCTTCTCAAACTGTTTCTTTTTAAGAACCAAAAAGATTTGTGCCAAAATAATAGATCCCAAGAAGAGCAAAAGCCCCTGTACGCGTAATGGGTCTTGAAGGACTATTTCCGCATCCCCCTGGCCAAATCCACCCACATTAGGATTACTCGTTAAGGGTTGATCCAGTTTGATAGATTCACCCTCGGAAACAAGAAGTTCTGGCCCGGGAGGGACAATATCAATCACTTGACGTCCATCCGATGCCTCCACTATGGTTATTTCGTATCCCCCTTTTTCTTTTCGTATGATTTTGTTTACTATACCCGCCGCTGTAGCGTTATAAACATTATTGTTACTTTTGCTCCCGTCGGGATAAATCTGACCCCTTCCCCTGTTTCCACCTACGTATATGGGATATTTTAAGAAGTGAATGTCTTTCTTAGTAGTGGGGTCCGGGGAAAGAATAGGAAAGGTGATTTCACTATATTTTTGACCAGGAACAGGACCTATTACAAGAATATTTTTTTTAGTGGGGCGATAGCTCTGAAAAGACAGATTTCCCATCTTTTCTTTAATCTCGGGCGAAATACGATCGGGGGGGGCTAATTCAAAACCCTCAGGTAAAATAAGAACAGCCCCTACATTCAAAGCCCCTTTTTTACCATTAGCAAGAACTTGTTTCAGTTGAAGATCATAAGGAATTCGAACAACTGCTTCAAATACAGTATCAGGCAGTACCGCTTGTGGAACCTTGATATCCACGGGTTTGTTCGCCAAATGACAATTGGCACATACAATACGGCCAGTCGCTTCTCGTGGATTTTCATAACTCTGCTGTGCAAAAATGGGATACGCCTTTGAAATGGGTGCCCGAGTTATTATATGTATGATGAGCGATACGGAAATGAATCGAATAATCTCTTCCTTGATCCAAGAAAAAGTATTTCTAGTTTGCATGGTCCAATCATTGATCCCAAAAATGTCTACAATAAAATTAGCTAAGTCACTAGTATAGTTCCTTATCTATGATTCTGCTAGATACTGAAATAATTTGGATGGAATATTGAAGGACTCCCCGGGGGTTGGCTAGAAAGAATAAGTCTATTTTTGGCTCTTTTACTTATGTAAAAAGTAACAAATATTATAATTGGAGCGTTCGATCATTTTTCAATCATTCATGGAATGATAAATCACTACAAGTGACGGAGATACGCCATTTAAATAACGAAAAATCAAATATTTTAAAATTGTATCTAAAATGACTGGAAAAGTAGAAACAAGACCGGAGATAATGTGATCATTATGATCAAATCCAAAATCTTTGTAGATAGAACCAATCATTAGTTCCCAACCATGGGGCGAATGGAATCCTATACATAAATCGGTTAATAAAAGAATAGAAAATGCTTTTATTGTGTCGCTTAAATTATATATAAATTCTTGAAGACAAGAATTAAGAAAAATAAGGTCCTTATTACCTAGAATATAAAAAACACTTAGAATAAGGAAAGAAATTATATTTGTTGAGAAATGTAAAATCGTATGTATACCACTCTCATTGTGCATCTTGATCAATTGTATTGTTTCGTTGTAGACTCCAGCATGGAGTTTTGGTAAATGTAAAGGCCCTTCCGGGTATTCTTTTATCATTTCGTCGAAGAGGGAAAGTTCCTCTAATTCTATGAATTTTTTTAGAATATCCTTTTCTTCAATATCATTCAAAACAATTTCAGAGGGCCTAGTATTCCACCAATTATTAATCCAAGATTCCAGACTTTTGTTAAATGTAAATGAGGGAGCAATCCACCAAGGTAAAAATACTATAGATGCAAGATATAGAAGGGAAATAAATGCTTTCTTTTTTGCCATTTGCCCGTCATTTTGAAATTAACTCGGCTCATTCGTCGACTCTATACGATACTAATATTTCAATCAAGTATCAGTTCTATTACAAGTCTCCAGTCTATATCCCGATTTTTTATTTGTGATTCAGTACAGTGTTTGGTCTTGAATTTCAAAAGAATAGAGGAAAACAATATCAATATATAATTCTTTCAATATATATCAATTGCTCAAATTCGAAGCAATTATCTCCTTTGGAGGACTGCACGAAAGAGCCATTTTTTATTCAAATTACTCAATATTCAAGATAGCAAAAAATAAAAAAACTTGCGGGTCACTCGCAGTAGAGGAATAATTAATAGGAATTCTTTATTCCAAAATGTTTTGATATATATAATATATATAATGAATCCATTATTTCAATTTCTTACTTCTTTCGTTAATGAATTGATTTCAGTCGATGCATAAAAAAAAGAATTTATGGACAAAAACTATTTTGTTTCATGTACGTTTACTTTTTTTGTTCTAATCAGAGTTCGGCAGAAACTTTAGTTAAATTATGCTATATAAAAAATAGAAAGAGAATTCTTGAGTTATCTTTTTTCTTTACCTTTTCTTAAGAATAAAATAAGAAAGCTTTTACTTTTTTTTTCAAAAAACTTCAATTGGTACACGCAAGAAATAGGCCAATTCCGCGGCTTTCTGTTCAATTTCTCGTAGAGTCAAATTCTCATCGATACGAGTCAAGGGAATGGACCCCTGGCCTCTGATTTCGATATAAAGTATAGGACGAGAAAAAATACCCTCTTTAACTTCCATTCTGATGGATTGAATGTCCTTCATAAGGAATCGCAGAAGTATACGACGATTTTTTCCAGGAAATCCCCAACGAAAAATACACACTATTTCTTCTTTTATATCGAATCGATCATAACCGCTACCCACATTCCACGCAATTGTGCACCACAAATAGGAACTAATAAAAAGCCCCGCAATTCCATAGAAAGACATCACGATTCCTTGTGGAAAAAAAACGATTTGCTGCAGGGGAAATAACGGTAGAAAATACCTACCAAGATAACTAGAAGTTCCAACCAATAAAAACCCTAATGAACCTAAAAAAAGGATAAAGGCCCAGCAGAAATTACTCGGTTTTCGAGACCCCGCTATAAATTCTATCCATATCCGGTCTGATCGCCAAGTCATACGATACTACATCTAGTTGCATTGTATTGTAATTGGGAGGAACCCCAATAAAATTGACTTTTTTTGTTTCCGAAGTAACCCTCATCAACTAGCACTATTATGATGTGAAGCTTTAGGAGTAATTCATCAATTGCTTAGAGTTAAACTAAAAAATAACATCTCTTTTCTATGTATTATATATATGATATCATTTTTTATAGATATCCCCAGACATGTAGATATAGTTACTTTACGCTGCCGAAATCTTACCGATACCAATTTTTTTTTTTCAAAAAAAAAGCTATAAGTCATTTACTCATGTTTATGCATACGAACTCGGGGTAAACTGCCATTCTACTAACTAGATATTTGTGTTATGCTCGAAATAAGTCTTAAAAAAAAAGATTTAGCCGCATAATATCTAAAAAATTTTGTTTTTTTGAACATAAAGAAATAAAGAAACCATACCAATTGCCGGAAATACTAAGCCCACTAAAGGCACAAAAATAGCGGGTAAGTTGCTGATTGTTGTCATAGAATGGTTACCTCGATTTAATATTTATACCTCTTTGTTATTAGTTATTATTATATTACCATTTTAATCCGTTTTTGTTATAAAGATATCTTAGAAGATATACAATATATATACAATATAAGAGTGTATTATGTATGATTATGTATATAGTATATACACTACGATATAATTATTAATTATAATAAGGAATAAATATAATTTTGAGTATTATTAATTAAGTATTATATATTTTTTATTTTATTAAGATAGTAAGAATGGAAATAAAAAGTGTAAATAAATAGGCTTATTCATCTTTCTATATGAAATAGATGTATGATAATCAACTTCTTTATTATTTTTCTATATCTATTTATTGTAAATTTTTTCTAGTATATTGGAATATTTTCATATCATATTAATTTAATAATGATAAAAAAAAATTCCCAGAATTCTTTTCTACAATTCAATCTTATGTTACTAAATAAAAAAACAAATTCTTCAGACTTTTCATTCCTATAAATGAAATAACTGCTTAGTCGCCCCTAATACTAAAATGTAGAATTAATTTTTAAATATTAAATTATAAATTAATTTAAGGCTTATATGTTTCTACTTGAATTGCATTTTCTTTCAAAGGAAGGAAAGCATGGAGCTGAAATAATTCACTCAGAACTCCTTTTAAAGGATTACGTGGTACAATT